GTTTACATTATTTTTATAAATTTTAATAATGTAAATTGCAAAATAATTGGGGGTGGGTGTGATCTAGGTAGTCTTTTTCCTGTTTTAGGGGTTTGGCAGGATAGTATGAGGTTGCCCGGGTTAGGGGGGTAGGGGGGTTTGGCGAAATTCTAGCGGGGGGGGGAAACTCAGTAATGTCTGATGAATAAGAGTATTATATGCACGTGATATACTTTAATGTGGTTATTTAATTAATGTAATTATAGCCTGCAGGTTTTTATTCAGCTCAAGGAAAATGATCCACCTTATGGGACCTTCTTTGAAGGTGTCCCACATGTAAAATGAAAGGAGACCTAAAAAAAAGAACCAAATGCCTATAAGTTAATGCTCGGCTTGGTGGGTAACGAGTCGTATGTACTCCACCATTAATCAGATGCCAGATATAGTTCAAGTAATGGGGATTTTAGGAAGTGGGGCCCTGAAATAGGAACCAGATGCCAGTAATAGTTCAGTTGTGCGACCCTCACGATTACTGTCCCTGACCTTTCAATAAACGAATTCCCTTGACTTATACTGGTTGGTGGTTTCTTACTACATTTTATTTTGTTTTACAATTAATGTTGAATGCATTCATAGAAACATTGGCATTATAATTTACTGTTAAATAAAACGATTGCTCTGAACGTGTGGTTAGGAGTTCATGTTTATTTAATTCAAGTAGTGTCTTATGTATACTTTAGTTTAATGGGTTAATGAAAAATGTTGTCCTTGTTTAATAGCCTTATCTTCTTCTACCTTTCTAAAGCACATGATATATCACGCATATTATGTACTTTTACAGGAATAATGTCAATATAATGAATTTCTTAGTATTATCAAGCTTATGTAAAATATATTGGTAAATTTACTTTTACATTAGTGTATGTACGATAATACATATAATGTATTATAATACATATGTGAAATATGGAATTAATAATGTAAATGTCATAGGGTGGTCTAAATTATGATCTTAGCTTTGGGAGTTAAGGATGGAAGTTAAAATCTTCCCCCTTTGATGGTACTGTTGTTTGTAAAGTTTCTGTAGTTGAATTACAACGGTGGTTTTTCATGTCATTAGTTCTGGTTAAAGTCCGGGCAGAAATTATGAGTCTTTTCATTTTGTTATTTTTAGTTATGTTGGTTTTAGGGGTGATGGGTGTGTCTTCTAATCCTTCTCCTTACTTTGCTGCTTTAGGGCTTGTTACTGCATCTGCAGGTGGTTGTGGGATTTTGGCGGGGTATGGAGGGTCTTTTGTTTCTTTAGTTCTTTTTTTGATTTATTTGGGCGGGATATTGGTGGTTTTTGCTTATTCAGCGGCTTTGGCCGCTGAGGCTTATCCGGTGGATTGAAGTCGTGGGCCGGTTTTTGGGCGTGGCCTTGGTTGCTTGCTTATTTTGTTTGTAGGTGCGTATTTGAGTCGGGGGGGGTTTAATTATTGTGGGGTTTTGGATGAGGGTCGGGATTTGTCGTTTTTTCGGGGAGATTTTAGTGGGGTATCTTTTATTTATAGTTTGGGTGGGGGGATGTTGGTTATTAGTGGGTGGGTTCTTCTTCTTACTCTTTTTGTGGTTCTGGAGTTAACTCGGGGTCGAAGTCGGGGGGCTTTGCGGTCGGTTTAGTTTAGGTGTGTAAGGGCAGGGGCTCAGGCGTATAGTGGTGGGGGTGGGATTGTTTTTTGGGTTTATAAATTGTGGGGTGGGTGTGATCTAGGTAGTCTTTTTCCTGTTTTAGGGGTTTGGCAGGATAGTATGAGGTTGCCCGGGTTAGGGGGGTAGGGGGGTTTGGCGAAATTCTAGCGGGGGGGGGAAACTCAGTAATGTCTGATGAATAAGAGTATTATATGCACGTGATATACTTTAATGTGGTTATTTAATTAATGTAATTATAGCCTGCAGGTTTTTATTCAGCTCAAGGAAAATGATCCACCTTATGGGACCTTCTTTGAAGGTGTCCCACATGTAAAATGAAAGGAGACCTAAAAAAAAGAACCAAATGCCTATAAGTTAATGCTCGGCTTGGTGGGTAACGAGTCGTATGTACTCCACCATTAATCAGATGCCAGATATAGTTCAAGTAATGGGGATTTTAGGAAGTGGGGCCCTGAAATAGGAACCAGATGCCAGTAATAGTTCAGTTGTGCGACCCTCACGATTACTGTCCCTGACCTTTCAATAAACGAATTCCCTTGACTTATACTGGTTGGTGGTTTCTTACTACATTTTATTTTGTTTTACAATTAATGTTGAATGCATTCATAGAAACATTGGCATTATAATTTACTGTTAAATAAAACGATTGCTCTGAACGTGTGGTTAGGAGTTCATGTTTATTTAATTCAAGTAGTGTCTTATGTATACTTTAGTTTAATGGGTTAATGAAAAATGTTGTCCTTGTTTAATAGCCTTATCTTCTTCTACCTTTCTAAAGCACATGATATATCACGCATATTATGTACTTTTACAGGAATAATGTCAATATAATGAATTTCTTAGTATTATCAAGCTTATGTAAAATATATTGGTAAATTTACTTTTACATTAGTGTATGTACGATAATACATATAATGTATTATAGTACATATGTATAATAGTAGTTAAGCGCTAGGAGGAATTTTAATCTTCAATCTTCGGATTACAAAACCGATGCTTTTACATTAAGCTACTAGGGCGATTATCAGTTAAGTATCTTGTTCTCAATTCAGCCGACAAGCGGGTTGAGTACAAGAAACAGGGTGAAGTACAGTACTGAGGCAATTTGTCCAATGATAATAAATGGGTGTTCTACTGGTATTCCTCCGATTCATGTCAAAATTGCCATATCTGCAACTAGAACTCAGAATAGGAATTGGGAGGCCGGCCGGAATGTTAGTCCTCGGTGTTTGGAGGTGTGTAGGATTGGGACGATTATTAGAACTAAAATAGAAAATAGCAGGGCGAGTACTCCACCTAATTTATTGGGGATTGATCGTAGAATGGCGTAGGCGAATAGGAAGTATCATTCTGGTTTAATGTGTGGTGGTGTCACCATGGGGTTAGCTGGAGTGAAGTTGTCTGGGTCCCCTAAGAGGTTGGGGCTAAATAGGGCGAGTGCTATTAGGGCAGTGAGTATAATGATAAATCCTAGGAGGTCTTTGTATGTGAAGTAGGGGTGAAATGGGATTTTGTCAGCGTCAGAGTTCAGGCCTATCGGATTGTTTGATCCTGTTTCATGTAGGAAGATGATGTGAATGAGGCTTGCTCCGGCTACTACAAATGGAAGAATGAAGTGAAATGCAAAGAACCGGGTTAAGGTGGCGTTGTCGACTGAGAAGCCGCCTCAGATTCATTGCACGAGTATGTCCCCTACGTAGGGGACAGCCGATAAGAGATTTGTAATTACTGTGGCTCCTCAGAAGGATATCTGTCCTCATGGAAGAACATATCCTACGAATGCGGTTATTATTACTAGTAGAAAAAGGATTACTCCTACGTTTCATGTCTCTTTGTATAGGTACGATCCGTAATAAAGTCCTCGGGCGATGTGTATATATAGGCAGATAAAGAAGAATGAGGCTCCGTTTGCATGTAGGTTTCGGATAAGCCACCCGTAGTTAACATCTCGGCAGATGTGGGCGACTGAAGAGAAGGCGGTAGAGATGTCTGATGTGTAGTGTATGGCGAGGAATAGTCCTGTTGCGATTTGCGCGATTAAACATAGTGCTAGCAGTGATCCAAAGTTTCATCAGGCGGAGATATTGGACGGGGCGGGGAGGTCTACTAGAGCGTGATTGGCTATTTTTATGAGGGGGTGGGTTTTTCGTAAACTTGCCATTATTTTTGGGTTGTAACAGTGGTTTTGTTTGGTTTCTGTGGGGGGGGGGGGGTTAGTACAGGGACATGGTTAAAACTACTAGGGCATTTGTCAAGAAAAATATGGCTAAGTAGACTTTGATTAGTCCTTGTTGTGGGTCGTTGATGGTTTTGATTATTGGGATTTGGGCGTTTGCAACGCCTTTAGGCCCTACCTTCTCGAATCATGTTTGGTCAACTATTTGTGTGGCTGCTGTTTGTCCTAGCATTAAGTTTAGTTTGGGGATTATTCGGTGAATGATCTGGGGAAAGTAGGCGAGCATGTTTGAGAAGTTGTGTAGTGTCATATTGGGGGTAGTTTTAAATTGTTTGTTTGTTAGGTTTGTCAGGTCTATGGCTGTGATAAGTCCTACAATAGTAACTATTAGGGCACTCAGTTTGAGTGCGGGGGGTATGGTTATGATTGGTGTTTTTGTTGGTAAGAAGTTGGATGTAATGATTAGGCCTGCAATAATGCTTCCCCATGCTAATCGTTTAATTGGGTTAATTACTGCGGGGTTATTTTCATTAGTTGGGGTGAGGGATGTTGATCGTGGTTGTCCCATTGAGGCGAAGAAAATAACTCGGAAGCTGTAGACAGCAGTGAATGAAGTGGCGATTAGGGTTAGTGTTAGGGCCCAAGTGTTTAGGTAGGAGGTGTTTATTGCTTCAATGATCGCATCTTTAGAGAAGAATCCGGCGAGAAATGGGGTGCCTGTGAGGGCTAAACTTCCGATTGTCATGCATGAGGAGGTGAGTGGTAGTGTTTTGTGCAGGCCTCCCATTTTTCGGATGTCTTGTTCATCATTTAGGCTGTGGATAATAGAGCCGGAGCATAGGAAAAGCATGGCTTTGAAGAATGCGTGGGTGCAGATATGTAGAAATGCCAGTTGTGGTTGGTTTAGTCCGATCGTAACTATCATGAGTCCTAGTTGACTAGATGTTGAAAATGCAACAATTTTTTTGATATCATTTTGTGTTAGGGCGCAGGTGGCTGTGAATAGGGTGGTGAGGGCTCCTAGGCAGAGGCAGGTTGTGAGGGCCGTTTGGTTGTTTTCTATTATTGGGTGGAGTCGAATAAGTAGGAAAATGCCCGCAACAACTATAGTGCTTGAATGAAGTAGGGCAGATACTGGTGTAGGACCTTCTATCGCTGACGGGAGTCAGGGGTGTAGCCCAAATTGAGCTGATTTTCCAGTTGCGGCAAGAATGAGGCCCATAAGGGGTAGTGTTAGGTCCATTTCTTTTGAAATAATAAATATTTGTTGAATTTCTCAGCTGTTTAGGTTTATTGCGATTCAGGCTATACTTAGGATAAGTCCGATGTCTCCGACTCGGTTGTATATTACGGCCTGTAGGGCAGCGGTGTTGGCGTCTGCCCGTCCGTATCATCAGCCGATGAGTAAAAATGATATGATTCCTACCCCCTCTCATCCAATAAACAGTTGGAATATGTTGTTGGCGGTAACTAGCAGAATTATTGCTACAAGGAATATTAATAAATATTTGAAGAATCGGTTGATGTATGGGTCGGCGTGTATATATCATGAAGCAAATTCTAGGATTGACCAGGTTACATACAGTGCTACTGGGGTAAAGATGATAGAGTACTGGTCGAATTTGAAGCTTGTGTTTAGATCAAATGTTGCCGTGTTTATTCATTGTCAGTTTGTTGAGATAATTTCTATTCCTTGGTCAAGGAAAATACATAGTGGGATGAGGCTAACAAAGAATGCTATTTGGACGGCGGTTTTTACATGTGTGGTGGCTCAGTCCTTTTTTAGTGGGGTCGGGACAAGAGTTGTTAGAATGGGGTAAATTAGTAGGGCTAAGATAATGAATAGGCTCGAATTAAAGATTAGTGTTGTTGAGTGCATAGCCGCTACTTGGAGTTGCACCAAGAGTTTTTGGTTCCTAAGACCAACGGATGTCTATTATCCTTTAGTGGCCGAGTGAGCCGCGGATTTCAACCGCGGGCTTGAATGACTAGCAATCTTTCAAGGTTGGGCTTGCTCTCTCGGTAGGCAAGGGGGTTTTATCCCCTATCTTTAGAATCACAATCTAATATTTTTGTTAAACTATGCTTACATAGGCATCACCCTCATATAAGTTCAGGTTTTAGGACGAGGAGAAGTACGGGGATCAGGTGCATGGTAATAAGGAGGTGTTCTCGGGTGTGTGAGGGCTCTAGTCCAATAATGTGGTTTGGGGTTGGGCCTCGTTGCGTTATAAGGAACATGTAGAGGGAGTATCCGGCGGTAATGAGGGTTCCCAATCCGGTTAGGACGATGGATCAGTTTGATCAGTTGAACATGGCGGTGATGATTATGATCTCTCCTATTAAGTTTGGGAGAGGTGGAAGTGCTAAGTTGGCGAGGTTAATGATGAATCATCAGGCGGCTATAAGTGGTAAAATCATTTGTAGGCCTCGGGCTAGTAGTAGGGTACGGCTGTGGGTTCGTTCGTAGTTCGTGTTGGCAAGGCAGAATAATCCTGATGATACTAGTCCGTGGGCAATTATCAGAATAATTGCGCCTGTGAATCCTCAGGGGGTTTGAATCAAGATTCCTCCAGCAACAAGGCCCATGTGGCTCACAGAGGAGTAGGCGATTATAGATTTTAGGTCTGTTTGTCGTAGACAAATAGACCCTGTTATGATAATTCCTCACAGGGCTAGAATAATAAATGGGTAAGCTAGTTCTTTTGTTAGGGGGCTTAGTATAATGATTATTCGTATTATTCCGTAGCCTCCAAGCTTAAGGAGAACAGCGGCTAGAATTATTGAGCCGGCCACTGGGGCCTCTACATGTGCTTTTGGAAGTCAGAGGTGGACGCCATACAGGGGTATCTTAACTAGAAATGCTATTAGGCAGGCGGCTCATCATAGCTTATCTGATCATGATAGGAGAATAAGAGGCTTGGTGTATTGAATAGTAAGTATTGAGAGGGTTCCTAGGTCTTTTTGTAAAATAAGTAAGGCAACCAGTAGTGGAAGCGAGCCAGCTAGTGTGTAGAAAAGAAAGTATGTTCCTGCGTTTAGGCGTTCTGTTTGGTTACCTCATCGAGTGATAATAATTAAGGTGGGAATTAGTGTAGCTTCGAATATAATATAAAATATAATGATTTCTGTTGCGCCAAATGCTAGTGTCAGTAGCATTTGCAGTGAAATTAATAAGGTGATGTATGATCGTTGGCGGTTAATGGGCTCTGTCTTTATGTGGTTCTGGCTTGCTAGGATTATTAGTGGGAGTAGCCAACATGACAGCACTAGTAGTGGGGTAGATAGGGGGTCTGTGGCCAGGAACATGTTTGATGTTGATCAGCCTGATTCTGAGTCTCATTTTAGTCACGTTAGGCTAATGGCAGCGATGGTGAAGCTTTGATATGTAGCTGTTGTTCATAGTCATTTTTTATTAGCCAGTCAGGTGGTGGGAAATAGTATGATGGTTGGGATGAGGACTTTTAGCATTGTAGGAGGTTTAAGTTTTTTAGGTTATCGGAGCCGTGTGTTCGGGCGGCGGCTACAAGTAAGGCTAGCCCTGCGCTGGCTTCGCAGGCAGAGAATGCTAGTAGGATCATTGGTGCTGAGGAAAAAGTGGAGGACCCGGTTTGTAGGGATCATAGGGCAATTGCTACGTAGGTGGACAGTATTATTGCTTCTAGGCAGAGTAGGGCGGATAGAAGGTGTTTTCGGTGAAAAGCTAGGCCTGAAAATCCTAGGGTAAATGCTATGGTAAAGCTGAATTGAATGGGGGCCATAAGACAACCATGGAGTTGAACCATGATCTTACTGATCCGAAATCAGTAGTCTTTCATTAGACTAGTTGCCTATTCGGCTCACTCTAGTCCTCCTTGAATTCATTCATAAACTAGGCCTAGGGTGAGTAGAATAATGATGGCTGTTGCTCATAATGAAGTTTGGGCGGGGTCTGGTAGTTGGGTGCTTCAGGGGAGGGGAAGAAGTAGTGCAATTTCTAGGTCGAATAGAAGGAATAAGATTGCGACTAGGAAAAATCGCATTGAAAATGGAAGCCGTGCTGAACCAAGGGGGTCAAAGCCACATTCGTAGGGAGATAGTTTTTCTGGGGTAGCTTTAACTCGAGGAAGGCGGAATGCCACTGTAATTAGGATGCATGATAGGATGGCGGTAAACATCATGGTAGAAATTAATAGGTTCATTATTCTTCCTTGGACTTTAACCAAGATTAAATGATTGGAGGTCACTTGTATTAGCGTTGATACTAGAAGAATTATGATCCTCATCAGTAAATTGAGACGTATAGGAAAAGTCATACTACATCAACGAAGTGTCAATATCATGCGGCAGCTTCAAATCCAAAGTGGTGTTCTGATGTGAAGTGGTATATTGCTTGCCGTAGAAGACATACGGCGAGGAATGTGGAGCCGATGATCACATGAAGTCCGTGGAATCCTGTGGCTACGAAGAATGTTGAGCCGTAGACCCCATCAGCGATTGTGAAGGGGGCTTCATAATATTCTATTGCTTGGAGAAAGGTAAAGTAAAATCCTAGCAGAATTGTCAGGGTCAAGGATTGGATGGCTTGTTTTCGTTCCCCCTCTATAATGCTGTGGTGGGCTCAGGTTACTGTAACCCCTGAGGCCAGTAGTACTGCTGTGTTTAGAAGTGGTACTTCAAATGGGTCTAGGGTGGTAATTCCTGTGGGGGGTCAGCATCCTCCAAGTTCTGGTGTTGGGGACAAGCTTGAGTGGTAGAAGGCTCAGAAAAATCCTAGGAAGAAGAAGACTTCTGAAGTAATAAATAGAATTATACCGTATCGTAGGCCTTTTTGTACTGGGGGTGTGTGGTGGCCTTGAAATGTGCCTTCTCGTACAATATCTCGTCATCACTGGTATATGGTAAGAAGTAAAAGGATTAATCCTATTGTTATTAGAATAGTGTTTTGGAAGTGGAATCATATAGCAGTCCCTGATGTCACTAGTAGGGCGGCGATTGCGCCTGTTAGTGGTCAAGGGCTGGGGTCGACTATGTGAAATGCATGTGCTTGTTGTGCCATTATACATTTTCTTGTAGGTACAAGCTTAGGAGAAGTACAAATACATAAGCTTGAATTATTGCTACTGCTACTTCTAGGAGTGTCAGTAGGAACAGCACTGTTGTTGTTAAGATAGCTACGGTTGGTATTATGGGGAGTAGTACGAATGCGGCGGAGGCGATAAGTTGAATAAGAAGGTGGCCTGCTGTGAGGTTTGCTGTAAGTCGTACCCCTAGGGCTAGTGGGCGAATAAATAGGCTAATTGTCTCGATGATAATTAGAACTGGAATTAGTGGAATAGGGGTCCCTTCTGGCAGAAGATGTCCTAGCGCCACTGTCGGCTGGTTTCGTATCCCTAAAATTACAGTGGCTAGTCAAAGAGGCACTGCGAATCCTAAATTTAGTGACAGCTGGGTAGTGGGGGTAAATGTATAGGGGAGAAGGCCTAGGAGGTTAATAGTGATTAAGAATAGTATAAGGGATGTTAGTAAAATTGCCCATTTATGGCCTCCAACATTAATGGGAAGTAATAATTGTTGGGTAAAGCGGCTAATAAATCATCCTTGTAGGGCTAGTAGGCGGTTGTTTACTCATCGTGAGGTGGGAGCAGGGTAAAGAATTCATGGAAGTGTTAGTGCGAGGGCTATTAGTGGAATTCCTAAGAGTATGGGGCTTATGAATTGGTCAAAAAAGTTTAGTATCATGGTCAGTTTCAGGAATCTAGTTTTGGTTTTTTTGCTGTTTGAGGGTTGGGTTCGTTATTAAATACATGTGCTATAACTTTTGTTGGCATAATAACTAGGAACACCAGTCATGAGAATACTAGAATAGCAAATCAGGGGGAGGGGTTTAATTGTGGCATATCATTAGGGGTGGTTGGTAATCACCATTCTTTAGCTTAAAAGGCTAATGCTTTCCGGTTTAGCTTCCTAGTGAGGCGTCTTCTAGTATCATTGAGGATCAATCTTCGAAGTGTTGTAGTGGTACTGATTCTACTACGATTGGTATAAAGCTATGGTTTGCACCGCAGATTTCAGAGCATTGCCCATAGTAGACTCCTGGGCGGGCGGCGATGAATGCTGTTTGGTTTAGGCGGCCTGGGACTGCGTCTATTTTTACACCGAGTGCTGGTACTGCTCATGAGTGCAGGACGTCTTCTGCTGTAACTAACACACGTACTGGTGATTCTATTGGGACTACTATTCGATGGTCAGTTTCTAGAAGGCGGAAATGTCCGGGGGCGAGGTCTTGGGTTGGAACTATATATGAATCGAATCCCAGGTCTTCATAGTCAGTGTATTCGTAGCTTCAGTATCATTGATGTCCAATGGCCTTAATCGTGAGGTGGGGATCATTAATTTCATCTATAAGGTAAAGGATTCGGAGGGAGGGGAGTGCGATTAAAATTAAGATTACGGCGGGCAAAATTGTTCATACAATTTCGACTTCTTGTGAGTCTAAAATATTTATGTTAGTGAGGCTAGTAGATACTATTGCGACAATAATGTAAAGGACCAGGGTGCTGATTAGAAAAACAGTTATTAGTGCGTGGTCGTGGAAATGAAGTATTTCTTCTATTACTGGTGAGGCTGCGTCTTGAAATCCTAGTTGGGAGGGGTGTGCCATTGTGTATAAGACACGCAGGGGTCTAACCAGCAATTTTGCCTTGACAAGGCAGTGTAATTTTTTTACTAGCGTCTTATTAAAAGAAAGTGGCAGAGTGGTTATGCGGCTGGCTTGAAACCGGCAAATGGGGGTTCAATTCCTTCCTTTCTTGGGTGGTAGCTTCCAAAATTTGGTTCTCTGTTGGGCCCTCTTTAACGTGCGGGGGGTTTACTCGAACGTATGCTGGCTCTTCAAATGTATGATAGGGTGGGGGACATCCGTGTAGTCATTCAACATTTGAAGCTGTTAGTTCTACTCATTTTACTTCACGTTTGGCGGTGAATGCTTCTCATAGAATAAATAGGAATAGGATTACGGCAGTTAGGGACACTAAGGATCCGATAGATGAGACGGTGTTTCACAGGGTATATGCGTCTGGGTAGTCAGAATATCGTCGAGGCATTCCTGCTAGTCCTAGGAAGTGCTGTGGGAAGAAGGTTAGGTTAACTCCGATGAATATAACTCCGAAGTGGATTTTAGTTCAAAGGTCGTGTAGGGTATATCCCGTAAATAGGGGGAATCAGTGGACGAAGCCGCCCATAATTGCAAATACTGCTCCTATAGACAGAACGTAATGGAAGTGAGCTACTACGTAGTAGGTGTCGTGAAGAACAATGTCGATGGATGAGTTTGCTAACACAATCCCTGTCAGGCCTCCGACTGTAAATAGAAAAATAAATCCGAGGGCCCATAAAAGGGGTGTTTCTCATTTGATAGAGCCCCCGTGAAGGGTGGCTAGTCAGCTAAAAACTTTGACCCCTGTAGGGATGGCAATGATTATTGTGGCTGATGTAAAGTAAGCTCGAGTGTCTACGTCTATGCCCACTGTGAATATATGATGTGCTCACACAATAAAGCCGAGAAGCCCGATGGCCATTATAGCTCATACTATTCCTATGTACCCGAATGGTTCTTTTTTCCCGGAGTAGTAGGCAACAATGTGCGAAATCATGCCAAATCCAGGAAGAATCAGAATGTAGACTTCTGGGTGGCCAAAGAATCAAAATAAGTGTTGATAAAGGATTGGGTCCCCCCCGCCTGCGGGGTCAAAGAATGTTGTGTTAAGATTTCGGTCGGTGAGTAGCATTGTAATACCCGCAGCAAGAACTGGCAGGGATAGTAGTAGAAGAACAGCAGTTACTAGTACGGATCAGACAAACAGGGGGGTCTGATATTGCGTGATAGCTGGGGGTTTCATGTTAATAATTGTAGTGATGAAGTTGATGGCCCCAAGAATGGATGAAACACCTGCGAGGTGAAGTGAGAAAATTGTTAAATCTACTGAGGCTCCGGCGTGGGCGAGATTGCCGGCCAAGGGAGGATATACTGTCCATCCTGTTCCGGCCCCGGCCTCAACCCCTGAAGAAGCGAGGAGGAGTAGGAATGAAGGTGGGAGTAGTCAGAAGCTTATGTTGTTTATTCGTGGGAACGCCATGTCGGGTGCCCCGATCATTAGTGGAATAAGTCAATTGCCGAACCCACCAATTATAATTGGTATTACTATAAAGAAGATTATTACGAAAGCATGGGCCGTAACAATAACGTTATAAATTTGGTCATCTCCAAGAAGGGCTCCGGGTTGGCTTAGCTCAGCTCGAATTAGTAGGCTGAGGGCGGTCCCCACCATCCCGGCTCAAGCACCAAATACTAGATAAAGGGTACCAATGTCTTTGTGATTAGTGGAAAAGAATCAACGGGTGATTGCCACAGGTAAGATGGCTGAATGTTTAAGCGGTGGGCTGTAGTCCCATAAACAGAGGTTTAATTCCTTTTCTTATCAAGCCCTATGGTGTACAACATATCAGATTGCAAATCTGAAGATGCGGGTAATTCCTTGCTTGGGCTTAAGTTGCTCGACCTCCCCACCCCCCACCCCTTTAATGGGGTGGGGAGGTAGATGGATGCTCGCTGGTTTGAGCGCTTAGCTGTTAACTAAGAGTTTGTGGGATCGAGGCCCTCTCATCTATTGAGGCCTTAGCTTAATTAAAGTGTCTGATTTGCATTCAGAATATGTGGGATAGAGTCCTGCAGGCCTTATCAGGGACTAGGAGATTTTCACTCCTGCTTAAAGCTTTGAAGGCTTTTGGTCTGGGTTCTATCCTAAGTCTCTATATTACTACTGCTGAAATTATAGGGGAAATTGGAAGTAGTATTGTGGTCATGATTGCTGTAATTGACAGTGGTAGGGTTATTTGGGGTGTTTTTAGACGTCATGGTGTTTTTGTGTTGTTTGTGTTGGGGTAAATTGTCAGTGTCATTGTGTAGCAGATTCGCATGTAAAAAAATAAGCTCAGAAGGGCGGCTATTGCCATTAGTGTGGCGGTGAGAGGAATGTCTTGTTTTGTCAGTTCTTGAAGGATTAGTCATTTTGGCATGAATCCTGTTATTGGTGGAAGCCCGCCTAGTGAGAGCATGGTAAATATTGTAATCACTGTTAGGATGGGGGCTTTTGTTCAGCTTGTTCCTAATGTATTTATTTTTGTGGCTGAGATGGTTTTTAATGCTATGAAGGCGGTTGATGTTATGGTGATGTAGATTGCTAGGTTTAGTACTATTAGGCTGGGCGAATAGGTTAGTACAATTATTATTCATCCTATGTGGGCAATTGATGAGAATGCTAGGATTTTTCGTAGTTGTGTTTGGTTGAGCCCCCCTCATCCGCCTACTAGGGCGGAAGTTAGTCCGATTATAATTATTGTTGGTTGTCCAATTTGTGGGGATAGCTGATAAATTAGTGCTATGGGTGCTAGTTTTTGTCATGTGGATAAGATAAGTCCTGTATTTAGGTCAATTCCTTGTAGAACTTCTGGAAGCCAGAAGTGTATGGGTGCTAAGCCCACTTTAAGTCCTAGGGCCAGTATCATAATGAGAATAATTGTTGGGTGTGATGGTTGTTGGATTTCTCAGTTTCCTGTGATTCATGCATTTAATGTGGCTGAAAAAATTAGTAGTGCTGCTGCTGTGGCTTGTGTCAGGAAGTATTTTGTGGTAGCTTCTACGGCACGTGGGTGGTGGTGTTGGGTTATTAATGGGAGGATGGCTAGAGTGTTGATTTCTAGACCTATTCAGGCAAGTAGTCAGTGGGAGCTGGCGAATGTAATCGTGGTTCCTAGCCCGAGGCTTATAAGGACGATGGGGAGTACGTATGGGTTCATTAGTAAAGGAAGGATTTTAACCAACATGTTCGGGGTATGGGCCCAAGAGCTTTATTAGCTGACTTTACTAGGAAGTAGTGTAGTGGAAGTACTAAGAGTTTTGATCTCTTAAGGATGGGTTCGAGTCCCTTCTTCCTAAGGAAATGGGGGGATTTTAACTCTCATAATCCACTCTATCAAAGTGGCCCTTATTCTTTTCAGGCACATTTCCTTTACTGGTAGGGAGGGAGGCCCGCTATAGAAATTGGTAGGGCGAGGTTTCATAGAATTATGGCTAAAGCTATTGGTAGGAAGTTTTTTCAAATTAGGTGTATGAGTTGGTCATATCGTAGTCGAGGGTAGGAGGCTCGTACTCAAAGGAATAGAACTGACAGCATTGTGGCTTTTAGTATAAGATTAATGGTGGTTAATTCTGGTAGGAGGGGGTTGTGTATTGCACCGAGGAAGAGGATCGTTGATAGTGTGTTTATTAGAATAATATTTGAGTATTCTGCTAGAAAAAATAGGGCGAATGGGCCTCCTGCGTATTCTACATTAAATCCTGATACTAGTTCTGATTCTCCTTCTGTTAGGTCAAATGGGGCTCGGTTTGTCTCTGCTAGGGTTGAGACGTACCATATGGCTGCTAGAGGTCAAGTTGGGGCCAAGAGTCATGTTGTTTCTTGGGCAATATTGAATGTTTTTAGGTCAAATCCTCCTGCGAGGATAATAAGAGATAAAATAATTAGTCCGAGACTGACTTCGTATGAGATTGTTTGTGCTACTGCACGAAGGGCCCCTACAAGGGAGTATTTTGAGTTTGAGGCTCACCCAGACCCTAAGATTGAGTAGACTGCTAGGCTTGATAGTGCTAGGACAAACAGAACGCCTAGGCCAAGATCAAGAACAGGGTAGGGCATGGGTATGGGGGCCCATATGGTGAGTGCAAGTGTGAGGGCCAGGGTGGGGGCGGCTAGGAAGAGGAGTGGGGTGGAGGTAGTCGGGCGGAGGGGCTCTTTGATAAATAATTTGACCCCATCAGCAATTGGTTGAAGAAGCCCGTATGGTCCTACAATGTTAGGTCCTTTTCGTAGTTGTATATATCCTAATACTTTACGTTCTAGTAGGGTTAGGAAAGCTACTGCCAGCAGGACTGGGACAATAAAGGCGAGTGGGTTAATGATGTGAGTCAGAATAGTGTTCATAGCTGAAGGAGGGGATTTGAACCCCTGGGAAAAAGGGCTTAGGCCTTTAGCAATTACCAGGCTCTGCCACCTTAGCGTGCCATTATCTTTGGCAGTGTTTGTTTCCCCCTTTAACTTTTTTATTTGTTTTCAGAAGGTAGGGGTAGGGCTTGCTTTTAGTATAGGCCCTCTTTTTCCTGTCCTTTCGTACTGGGAAGAAGCAATTTCATAGATAGAAACCGACCTGGATTACTCCGGTCTGAACTCAGATCACGTAGGACTGTTAATCGTTGAACAAACGAACCCTTAATAGCGGCTGCACCATCAGGATGTCCTGATCCAACATCGAGGTCGTAAACCCTTTCGTCGATATGGGCTCTGGGAAAGGATTGCGCTGTTATCCCTAGGGTAACTTGGTTCATTGATCAGGGTGTTTTTGGCCCTGGGTCATTTTTGGTCAGATGTTCTGTTACTTGGAGGGGTTTCTCTAAGTTTAGGGAGATGTTTCCATTCCATGTGGGGGTTTCTTTTTTCCCCGTGGTCGCCCCAACCGAAGGCATTAGGATCAATTTACATTTGGTTTGTGTAACTTTTTGTTTGTTGAAGTTTCTTAACATGCGTGATCTTTAGCCTAAAGCTCCATAGGGTCTTCTCGTCTTATGTTTTTATGTCCGCTTCTGCACGGGCAGATCAATTTCATTGACTGGGGGTAGGAGACAGTTAAACCCTCGTTATGCCATTCATACAGGTCTTCATTTAAAAGACAAGTGATTACGCTACCTTCGCACGGTCAGGATACCGCGGCCGTTAAACTCTGTCACAGGGCAGGCGGGACCTCTAATACATTTTGTTAGCAAGAGGCGATGTTTTTGGTAAACAGGCGGGGTTTGTGTTTGCCGAGTTCCTTCTATTCCTTTTAGTCTTTCCTTGGGGCACTCCTGTGTCGGGGTAACGGTTGTTTTTTCAAGCTTTTCTTGTATTTTTGTTTTATTGTTCTACCCTCTTTTGTTGGGTCCGTTAATTGTCAGTGGTTGGTCCGATCTGACTTACACATGTGCTTGGAGAAGATCATGACATCTTCTTATTACTAATTTTAGCATTATCTCTTCTATTAGAATAGGATGGCTTAATATAATTAGGGAATTAGGAAAATATCATCTTTATTATTGGTATTATTTTTTCTGAGCTATAACGCTTTCTGTTCAGGTGGCTGCTTTTGGGCCCACTGAGAAATTTAATGTCCTTTTTAGTCTATGATCCTTGTTCACCTTAATAAGGTTGTGTTCTTTTTCAGAGGAGCTGTACCCCCTCTGACTAACTCTTATACGTTGCTTTGTCCTTGTTTTATTTTTGGTTTAAGAATCATATAAGGCTGAACTAACATTCATTTCTTAAGCAACCAGCTATAACTAGGCTCGGTAGGCTTTTCACCTCTACTCGGGGGTCTTCCCACTCTTTTGCCACAGAGACGGGTTGGTCCTTTGAGACTGCCCCGGAGTAGCTCGTCTAGTTTCGGGGGTTCAAACTACGGTTCTTCTTGCTTGAATTTTACTTGCTAAATCATGATGCAAAAGGTACGAGGGTTAATCTCTGCTTTTTTGTGCTGTTATGGGTTGTTTCACTTCTCTTTCAGCTTTCCCTTGCGGTACTTTTTCTATAGCTTTAAATGTGTCCTTTTCTATCGCCTATACTTGGGCGGTAAAATGTTTTATTTTGGGTTGTGTGTGTTTTGTAATCTATGTTTGGTAATTTTTTGTTGTGGTTAAGCTAGCTTTTTTGCTTAGAATGATTCGATTTGCACGAGTGTCTTCTCGGTGTAAGGGAGATGCTTTATCTATTTAGCTACATTCTAGTTTATCCAAGTGCACCTTCCGGTACACTTACCATGTTACGACTTGCCTCCTCTTTGTTTATGAGAATATTTATGTATTTGTTGATCTTATTTCGAGGAGAGTGACGGGCGGTGTGTACGCGCCTCAGGGCCGGTTTCAAAAGAACTCTCTGTTTTCTTTTTACTGCTAAATCCACCTTCAGTTGTGTTTTTTCATGGCACTTTTCGTATATTCTGTGTCAGAAAATGTAGCCCATTTCTTCCCACTTCATTTGCTACACCTCGACCTGACGTTTTGGGCAAGGGCCCCTTTGGCTTACTTTTAATCTCTCATGAGGTAAGCTGGCGACGGCGGTATATAGGCTGGGTTGACAAGAAGTGGTGAGGTTGAACGGGGGTTATCGGTTATAGAACAGGCTCCTCTAGGTGGGTTTGAGGCACCGCCAAGTCCTTTGGGTTTTAAGCTAACGCTCGTAGTTCCCTGGCGGATGGAGTTTGTATATTGCCATCGTTGTTTACAATTAGGCATAGTGGGGTATCTAATCCCAGTTTGTTTCTTAATAGTCGTGAGTTCAAGGTCTTTAAGGCCACTTTCGTTGTGGGGCTTCGTGTCCCCGTTAGCGTATAACAGCTAGAGGGGTGTTCGGCTTTAGTTTATTTTTTCTCTAATCACGCTTTACGCCGTGTAATGTCAATTCGAGTCTCTCGTATAACCGCGGTGGCTGGCACGAGTTTTACCGGCTCTGTTTGGTTCTGATTAAGTCGAGCTTTCGCTCATGGCTTAATGTTTATCACTGCTGAGTTCCCTTGGGGGTGTGGCTAAGCAAGGCGTTTTGGGCTACTTTAGGTGTGCCTGATGCCGGCTCCTCTTCCCCAAATAGGGGATAGTGGGCATTCTCACAGGGGTGCGGGTACTTGCATGTATAATTCAAACCATAATTGATATTAAAGTCAGGACCAGGCTTTTGTGTCATCGGAACTTTTCAGGGCTCATCTTGGCATCTTCAGTGCCATGCTTTGTGTTTAAGCTACGTTAAC